GATATTATATATATTAACATTCTTTTTTACCGAGAAGAGGTACCATATGAACCATAATCTATTCTTTTTTTAACTATATATGCTCTTTACTCACCTAAAAAAATGTGGGGCATATCTCTAAACACCCAAAAGGACATCTTTTTAGATACACAAATGATAAGTATGTATCATGATCTAGCTAGTAACGAATATGTATACCGATCCAGATCGATTAATTTATATCAGTATCCATTATTAACCACATGCCAGGAACCAGATTTGAACTGGTGACACGAGGATTTTCAGTCCTCTGCTCTACCAACTGAGCTATCCCGACTTTTCCCGACGCATCATCTCCATACTATTTAGATTAGAGGGCTTGTTGGGTCTATTTCAGTCAATTAAATAGACTCAAAAAAGCATTACAAAGTCTTACCCAGGCCCTGGAATTTCTTGGTCTTGGATTTTCAAAAAGAATACTTTACTTTCTACTTTCTAAGTTTATAAGATAAGTCTATCTAAGTTTAAATTAAATAAGTATAAGTTTAACTAAAAATAATTATATGGACTGTGAATGATTCAAATGGGGATTCCTTTCTCGTAGATGTTGATTTGCACATCTATTGTATATAGTATATATCACAAAACTTGTGAGAAAAGAGAAACCCGTCTCCCATCCCACGATCCGATCCATTTGTGAAAAAGTAGAATGTTTGAGAAACATAACTAATGTGGAACCGCTGAAAAAAGGATTAAAAAAAATAAATAGTTGGGGGTAAAGCGAACTTTTTATTGGGGATAGAGGGACTTGAACCCTCACGATTTAAAAAGTCGACGGATTTTCCTCTTACTATAAATTTCATTTTTGTCGGTATTGATATTGACATGTATAATGGGACTCTATCTTTATTCTCGTCCAATTAGTTAGTTCTTTAAAAGATCTATCAGACTATGGAGTGACTAATTTGATCAGTGAATATTCGATTCTTCCTTAAACTTAGAATCGATTCACAAGAATTCTTCAATTTTGCATATAACATATATGAATCTTTCTTTGATATTTTATTACGTATATGTACGTGTATGGATTCATCCTTTCTAGAGAAAAAATAGAAGGATTCCTCAATCAACGCAGTCAACTCTATTCGTTAGAACAGCTTCCATCGAGTCTCTGCACCTATCCTTTTTTATTCTTGCTTTCTGAACCCTTTATTTGAGTTTGATTTGTTTTCTAAAAACAGGATTTGGCTCAGGATTGCCCATTTTTAATTCCAGGGTTTCTCTGAATTTGAAAGTTATCACTTAGTATGTTTCCATACCAAGGCTCAATCCAATCAAGTCCGTAGCGTCTACCAATTTCGCCATATCCCCTCTTTTTGTTTTGAGACTAGGATCTCGTTGGGATGCCGTCCCTTTCTTTATGTTCATTTATTCCGGAACCGTTTACGTTGAATTCTTTAGATATGCAAGATATGGATTTCTATATAGAAAAAGTGTCTCTGTCTCCTCCTATTTGTTTGATTTCTTGTCTATTTTCTTTCAGATATCGGAGGACCTTTATTTGTATTTAGTCCAATCAAAAATGATTCTATCATTGATGTATCCGCAATTCAATATGGATGGATATATACCCCATATATATGCGTCTCTTACTCTCATTTTTTACCCCGATATTTGGAGTACTCAAACGGTCGATTCTTTTTTCGCCTTATCCCCCACCCTTTTGAATGAACACAGAGGAATGTCTCATTATCATTGTATATAATTCGGATTGTATCCTTATCCTTACTTAATCTTTATCCTTATCTTTTCCTTAGGGTCGCCCTTGTATATTGTATAATAGAATTAGAATAGAGAGTTATTCTACTATAAGTTTAAGTACTATAACTAATCATTCTTTTATAAATAATAATAGAATTTTAGTTGAAATTGATTGCTATAGAACTATTAGATATTCTTTATGTTATATATTATTTATGTTACATAATAGTATATTCATTATACTATAATGAATTATTAAGATGCAATAGCTGAAGGAGTTTACTAAAGTCCTATGCACAATTTCTTTTATGCGAGCCCGCTTAGCTCAGAGGTTAGAGCATCGCATTTGTAATGCGATGGTCATCGGTTCGATTCCGATAGCCGGCTTTGTCTATTTGTTCTTTTTTTTTTTTTTCATATTTTATTTTTATATATTACATAATTAATCATAATTAATAAGGCCTCCTTGAAGGAATATTGAAAAGATTTCTTACCCCTTCTCCAAGGAAAGAATCACTGATCCATTATGGCGTAAGAACTTCCAACTATGAATAAAAAATGGATTGGAGCAATTAGATCTCTACCAAACAAATCAGAAAAAGTATATCTAACTTCTTATATATACAAAATTGGATATTGATTGATACAATTCCTCTCATTCTTCTTTAGTAATACATCAATACATCAGTAGATTTAGCTTCGTTTATGGTTTAGTTCAGTCTTAATTTAGGTTTATTCTGTAAGAATTTTTTTTTTTTCA